AATAAGAAGATTGTTTACGAATAAAAACTAATAAAAATTCACATTCAAATATATAAGAATTGTATAGGAACCGAAATAATCTTTTATTTTCTTTTGAAAAACGGTAAATAGATTTCTTCTGAGAAATGAGAAGACTATTCCAATTATGATATTCGTGAAGAAAAAATCGCAATAAATGTAAAAAAGGAACATCCTGAATCCAGCATTGAAGAATTTGAACCAAGATTTCCATATGGATGGGATGGGGTATTAGTATATCTGAGACATAATTTAAATGCGATAATTTGTCCTCTAAAAAGGGAAAAATTGAATGAATTGATCGTAAATTATGATATTTTGGTATTTCTTTTTCTTCAAAATAAGATACTAATCTCAACGAGAATGGAATTTCTACAATAATTGCAAAACTTTCTGATATCATTTGAGAATAAAAATGAGAATAAAAAAAATTGTTGTGTCCAACGAATCTATTTTGGTTAGAATCATTAACCAAAGAAATCAAAGAATTCTGTTGATAGATTCGAGTAATTAACCGTTTTACAAGTGCTAAACTAGATTTATTGTCATAACCAAAAACTTCCACAGGTTCGTAAAAAATCGAACCATTTAAACCACGATTATGAGCAAGTGCATAAATATACTCCTGAAAGAGTAGCGGATATAGGAAGTGTTGTTGCCGAGGTCGATACTTTTCTAAATATCCTTGTAAGTCTTCCATTGACTTAGATTTTTTCTACTTGACTTGAACCAGAAACGGTAAGCATTTCTTGGGTAATCAAATTATACATAGTGCAATATGGTCAGAACAGGGTATGTATGGAAAAAATATATACCCCGGAAACAGGAAGTCCAATCAACAGATCTTTTTCTTTTCCCCTAGATTTATCTTCTTTATTTTATAATTACTAGAGGTTCAAAAATCTTTTATTTTTGCAACCCTATCGCTCTTTTGACTTTGGAACAGATTCTTTTTGTCAGTATACTGTTTCTTCTACACATTCGTTTCCAATCCATAATAGAGAATAGTTAGGATTTTTTTAAAGAAAAAAAAGAATCAAAGGACCACTCACAGGAGAACCCTTCCCCGCATCAGGCACTAATTTTTTTTAACGTCTAATTAGATCGGGTAATTATTCAAATTAAGAATAGAAGCTCGTTGCTTTTTTTTACTAGAATTGGAGCCGTAAGGCTCTATCCATTTATTCACTAGACCCAAATGTAAATTTCTTTTGGAGTAAGACAAAAGAAAAAACCATTTTTGAATGATCCGGTAAGGATCAACTCAAAATTCGACTAAAAAAAAAAAATAAGAATATTAAAGAATATAATAAGAAATTCCATTTTCTTTTTATTATTACGACATGCTGTTTTTTCCATCCATTACCTTTCAGGATCAGTCGCGGTTTTATAGACTCTACCAATAGTCTGGACGAATTCGTTGCTTCATCCAAATGTGTAAAAGATCATAGTCGCACTTAAAAGCCGAGTACTCTACCGTTGAGTTAGCAACCCAGATAAATATGATATGTAGATACGATCGAAATCAAAAAAAAAAATGGAATTGCACTGTACAACTACGTCAAAACATTGAACTAACAAGAAATAGAAAGATTTTATGATCAATTATAAACAGCAAAATAGAAAAACGAGTGGATCGGATTAAAAAACAACAGATTCCCAATAGAAATATCAAAATTTAGGGACCACACGTTTTCTCAAAATTTTTGATTTTCGTTAAGAAAATACATCTTGTATAACAGTAAATCCGGCAAACCCATCATTTGACTGAAGTAAAGGAAAAACCAATAGAAGTCGGAATAAACAGAGCCATTTATCTACGCTCGAATTATATTTGAGCGATACAACATTGTCAATATGAAAACAAATTAAATTAATTAATTAAGTAAATCAAATAATGATTTGTGTTGGATTGGCACAACATAAATAAGAAATTTAGATAAAAAAAATAAAATTAAAGAAAAGATAGAGAAAAAATGTCGGGTTTATTCAGATACAATAAGCAAGGTTTGTCCTTTGTTTGTTGGTGGATTCCCACAACAAGAAAAAAGATAAATAAATAAGTATGAATAGACCGAGAAAAGAGCAAATTTTGGGTAAATAATTACCCAAAATAGATACTAGTTTCTTTTTCTCCTTTTTTTCTTTACGAAGTTTTTTCTTTAAATAATTCTGCCTTCCTTAAAATATCATGAACAGTTCCTGTAGGTTGAGCACCTTTTTCAAGGAAATAACGAATAGCGGGAACGTTTAAATAAGTTTGATTCTGTATCGGATCGTAAAAACCCACTTTTCGAAGATCTTTTCCTTCTCTTCGAGATCGAACATCAATTGCAACGATTCGATAGATCGCTCATTGGGATAGATGTAGATAAACAATACCCCCCCCCCCCTAGAAACGTATAGGAGGTTTTCTCCTCATACGGCTCGAGAAAAAATGATTCTAATATTTCTGTATATAATAACAAATGGATCCATAAAATCATGAATTTATGATTTGAGTCGTTTTTTGTTCTTATTTACAGAATAAAAGAAATATCATTCGTACTCATAACTCAAGTTGGGTAATTCTGAAAAAGTTCGAAGATAAATCCTTAGACATTTCTTGAGTCGTCTCTAACCTATTTTATTTGTCTCGCCTCGAATCTATTTTTCCTCTTCATTATAATAAAATGATTGAGACAATTGAAAATAGTGTTTTCTTGTTCCGGAATCCTTTCTCTTTACTTTGTAAAATCATTGGGTTTAGACATTACTTCGGTGATCCTTACTCCTTTTCAAAATGGCAGCAACATACCTTTTGTTTTTTGTTATTTCTTTCTATGCTATGGAAAGATAATATGAACGATTAATTCCCCTTGTAATATAATAATACACTTTTAATTTTAATCGAAAAAGTTTTACCAATTCCCACAAATTTGACTTTTTTATTTCAAACTTGTTTGAATTTGAACTCTTTGATTTCAATATTGAGGATATACTTACGAAGTTCGTCTAACTTATTAATTGTTACTAACCCTAGATTCTTCCCCCCAATAAATGAATCAATACTTTTTGCTCGAGCTCCATCATGTACTATTCCTATTTACCAACCCAACACAAATTAGGTTCCTAGCAGGAACAGAACAAACTATGTCGATTCAAGAGCATCTTCATTCCTATAGAAAATGGTGGATGTAAGAATCCACATCGAATCATGTCCTTCAAGTCGCACGTTGCTTTCTACCACATCGTTTCAAACGAAGTTTTACCATAACATTCCTCTAATTAAATTTCTAACCGGTATGGAATTGATTCAAGATAGAATCATGAATAGTCATTGGATCAACGGTATATAATACTTTCTATGTATCTATGGATAGATAAATAGTTATCTAGAAAAGTCTTAGAAAAGATTTAAGTCCCATATTCTATCATATGAATGAAAAAGATAAAAAAAAAGACGAAAAATGGGTTTACTTAAGTATTATTTACATCTTCAACAGATTGTTCGGGATGGTGAATCATGAAAACTGTTTTTCTCGAACAAATAAATTCTAAACCTCAAAAGAAAGGCTCTTAATAGATTTCCAGTTCCGGAACTTAGTTATTAACCAAATATAAGCTATTTCGATGACGCGAAAAGGTCGCAAGAATCTAATCTTTTCGTATCCATCATATACAACGAACGATTGGTACCAGAAGTAATCATGAATATTTAAAGAATCACAGACCCTTTTGATTTGAAAGGGCCGCTGTTTTTGAAATAGAACAATACAATAACAATACATAATATATTATACAGACGGATTTTGTTTTACTTGAGGTTCAAGAACCTTTCCGCCAATTCTATAAAGTAAAGTAAATGGAATATATAAATTTTCATCCATCTAACCGTTACATTATATTGATTTCCAATTATTCATTTGAATAAGCTGAAATACAAAAAAAGAAAATGGGATCCAGATCAATTCGTTTTTCCTATTTTTTTGCTTCGAAGTTTTAAGACGAACGATGAAATGCAATTAATACCAAAAACTACGTAATCTTTAGTCTGCATATAAATATGGAATACACCTTTTATTTTCTTTAGGCATTCCTTGGGGCATGGAATAGAAAAAAGGTCTTTTTTCTATTTCAATTCAGAATACACCATGTAATAATTCCCATTTCACGGATATGGAACACAAAATTTCCCTAAGTAAGTAACGTCAATATGAATATGAGTATAAGCATACTCTGAATGGAAATGATCCACCCCCAATTCTTTTTTGAATTAAGAATTCAAAGAAATATCTTTATTTCTACCCGTACACTCGATCATGTTTGTGATAAACCAAATGAAAGAAAAGAGAAAATTGTTAAAGAGAAGAATCTTTCGTTTCTGATGGAAAGAATCTGGGACGGAAGGATTCGAACCTCCGAGTAACGGGACCAAAACCCGGTGCCTTACCGCTTGGCCACGCCCCATTTAGATTTATATTAGACACTAATAAAGACTAATATTAATATTGGTCATTCGTCAATCCCAACCCAAATACATATAAAATACATTGTTGCTAGGATTCAACACATGTAAATATAGAATCAAAAAAAATTATTGATCATTACATAAAATTCAATTAAGATATTGTATGAAACTATAATTCCTTGTATTCTCATTTGAGAATGAAAGGAAAGATTTTGGATTGGGGAGAGTTCGAAGAAAAAGAAGGATTTTTTGACTCGCCTTTTCATTTTTCCCTCATAAAAAAACTAAACCAAAATCAAATTTTCTAATCTACAAGAATGAAATCTTTGTTATGCTTAATATCTTTAGTTTAATCTGTATCTGTCTTAATTCTACCCTTTATTCGAGTAGTTTTTTCTTCGCCAAATTGCCCGAGGCTTATGCCTTTTTCAATCCAATCGTAGATGTTATGCCTGTCATACCTGTACTATTTCTTCTATTAGCCTTTGTTTGGCAAGCTGCTGTAAGTTTTCGATAAAATCTTTAATACTCTGCAAAATTGATGATTTATCCGAAAAAAAATTCTAAAAATTGATAAGATCAGATAAGTTTTACATTATAAACCCTCCATTCAAAAATCGAAATTTTTGTATATTGAATTGAATGATCGCGGTGATAAATTTGGATCAACTTATTTCCCCGTTCTGACCTTCTAGTAAACAAGGACTTTCTAAGGACCCCACAATACCCAATAAAGGATATGGCCAAAAATTTTTGGTAATGGAGGAATCAGAATCTTTCTTTTCTTATTACAAAGAAATTCGTGAAAATTACTTTTTTTTTTTCAAGATTCAAGAAAAGACTTCATTTTTGGGGGGGTTATGTCAAAATAGCGTATGTAAGAAAAAATAGGCAATCTATTTCCTTTTTCCAAAAAAATAATCTTGGAGATTATGTAATGCTTACTCTCAAACTCTTCGTTTACACAGTAGTGATATTTTTTGTTTCTCTCTTCATCTTCGGATTCTTATCTAACGATCCGGGCCGTAATCCTGGGCGTGAGGAATAAAAAATTTGGAGTTTTTCTTTACTTTTTATATATTCCATACATTTACCTATGATGAAAAAAAAAGGATCGAAATTTTTTCACATTGGAAAGTCTGAAATAATCAGAGGAAGCGGAGAGAGAGGGATTCGAACCCTCGGTACAAATAACTCGTACAACGGATTAGCAATCTGCCGCTTTAGTCCACTCAGCCATCTCTCCCAATTCAAAATTGAAAATTTTTTAGATGATGTGACACGTGAAGTAAAAAGATTAAAAAAACCTCATTTTCTCTTTATTCTTTAATTATATAACTTTATTCTTTAACTATATAATTATTATATTTATTCTTTAATAATATAATTATAATTCATTCTTTAATAATATAATCATAGTAATGATAATAATAGCAAAATAATATAATTTAAAATATAAAAATAATTAAATAAATAAAAAAGAAAAATAGATAAGATATCTACGAATTTGATCAGTAATTCAATTTAGATAATGATTTAATGATTCGAAACAGTGATCTTATCTCCAATAGAATAGATAGATATAGAAAAAAGATCTTACTTCACTTCTTTTATTTTGTAAGATAAGGTTAAGGTTCATTCCCCCGGCCTGGTTAAGTACTGGCCGGGCCATTACTTGTTTTGTTCTGATGAATCATTTCATAGATCAAACAATTTATAATTATTTTTGATTTGATATCAAATCAAAAATAATTAAATTGTTATTGAAGCAACAACAAAGAAAATGCCCATCCCTATTCCTATGATAGAAGTGTCGTTTCTTATTATTAATACTATTTCTTATTATTAATACTATATTTCTTATTATTAATACTATAGAAATATGGAATATGCATATTTTTTCAATTCTTATTAATTAAGTATTTTTTTTCGTTTTATTTCCTTAATTACTTAACTGGAAAAGAACACATACGTATATTAATATTAAATTATATCAAAAATGAAATACACATATGTTATAACATATATAACATAACTCATTTACTTGTTCAAGGGACAAGCTTTATTTGAGATACAATTGATCTGAATTCAAATTCATAGGATCGGGCAGTTGGAAGGGAAGTTGAAAATGAAAGATGCTATCTTAATTTTATCTCATTCTTTTGTTCGACAAAAGATCCATTCATATATAATAATGGAGATATGTAGCGGGTATAGTTTAGTGGTAAAAGTGCGATTCGTTCAATTAATAACTTAAATAGTTAAGGGGTCTTTCGGTTTTTTCATATTACGATCAAAAAAACTTTATTTCTTAAAAAGGTTTAATCCTTTTTCCCTCAATAGTATATTTGAGGAAGAATATACATTTTCACGATTTGTATCCAAGGGTCAATTTCAAATTGAATAAAAAATGGAATTATGGAGTCGCGAAGCATAATTTTTTGATTTCAATTGGATCAAATCTTCCAATTGAATGAGTATGAGTAAAGGATCTATGGATGAAGATACAAAAGTTTATTTCCAATCGTAACTAGATCTTCAATTTTTGTGTTGGAAAGGGAAGATTGAAGCCAAATAGCTAGAAAACGATAGTTTTAGTTTATTACAACCATCGGCATATTGTTTTAGCTCGGTGGAAACCAAATTCTTTTCCTCAGGATCTCTTGGGTGGAAATAGGGAACGAAGTAACTAGATTAGACGGATTTGGTAGAATCCCCTTCTCTAGAGGGATCATCTAAAAAGCGAGTAGCTTTGGATGCATTCAACAAGAAAAGCTGACATAGATGTTATGGATCTAATTTTTAATACATCGATCCTCCATAAAGGAGCCGAATGAAATCAAAATTTCATGTTCGGTTTTGAATTAGAGACGTTAAAAATAATCAATCAACGTCGACTATAACCCCTAGCCTTCCAAGCTAACGATGCGGGTTCGATTCCCGCTACCCGCTCCATATTACTTATTCTACATGTATCCTCCATTCGGATATGTATTCTTTTTTTTTTATTCCCTAAAAGATTTTCCATGTAA